ACCATATAATGAATAATAAATGAATATTTTTAGCGGGAATTCTCAGGCGGAAAGGGACCTATTTTGTTTTGCTGTTTTAAGAAAGGGAAAATCTTATCTATCGAATCATTGTCCATTTAAATTTGAATTTTGAATTAGGAATTCCGGGTACAAATAGACAAATCCAAGTGGTCTTTAACCACACATACATGCGATTATATATGTATTACCATAATGTAATACGATAAAGAAGGAGGATTTTAAATGCGCGATCTAAAAACATATCTTTCCGTAGCACCGGTACTAAGTACTCTCTGGTTCGGTTCTTTAGCGGGTTTATTGATAGAGATCAATCGTTTCTTCCCGGATGCGTTAACATTCCCTTTTTTTTAATTCGAGTTATTGCCGCGGGACGGGGCGAAAAAGATTAGATCGAGATACAATCAAATATCTGTGACTACTCTCTCGCCCCCCCTTTTTTATTTTTTTTTTTAGTTTTTTTTTAGAATTAGATAAGAATTAGATAAAATAAATAAGGAAGGTAGAACGAAAAAAGTGGATTCAACCTCACCGAAACTCGGGTTCAAGCTCCAATTAAATTACTAGTAGAGCGAAAAGAGAAATGTGGCTGGAACAACAGTATCCTACAAGATACTTAAAGAAAATACCGTACGGTGGTTTGATTCTAAATAGAGTTCGAAATCGTTGTATTACTTATTCTTATTATTTACTATAAATCTATATTGATTTACTATATTGATTGCAACAAAATCTTTCAAGATTTTGTTTTGAGTTAGCAACTTTTATTTCTTTTTTTTTTTCATTCCTTTCTTCTTCGCTTTTGATCGGAAAATAGAAAAGTTGGGTGAATTAAATACTCAAAGGAGGTTCATGGCCAAGAGTAAAGATGTCCGAGTAACGATTATTTTGGAATGTACCAGTTGTGTTCGAAACGGCGTTAATAAGGAATCAACGGGTATTTCCAGGTATATTACTCAAAAAAATCGACACAATACGCCCAGTCGATTGGAATTGAAGAAATTCTGTCCTTATTGTTACAAACATACAATTCACGGGGAGATAAAGAAATAAATCGAATCAAGTGCTCGTATGTCACCACTTCCCGAGAATATGAAAATATGACATTAGGTATATAATATATTAAGTATAAGTATCTAATTAGTTATATATAACGCATATTTTCTTTCTATATTATTATATTATTAATATTATTTATAATTTATATATTATTAATATGTTTATATATATTATTATTATATATTGAAATGATAAATAATAATAAAATAAACAATAATAAAATAAACAAACCAAATCCTATTTATTATATTAATTCTATAATTTGAATTTTCAAAATAGGATTTTAGAAATAGAGATAGGGATAGGATTCTTTTTAGAAATAAGGAATAAAGAAATCATGGATAAATCCAAGCGACTCTTTCTTAAATCCAAGCGATCTTTTCGTAGGCGTTTGCCCCCGATCCAATCGGGGGATCGAATTGATTATAGAAACATGAGTTTAATTAGTCGATTTATTAGTGAACAAGGAAAAATATTATCTAGGCGAGTAAATAGATTGACCTTAAAACAACAACGATTAATTACTATTGCTATAAAACAAGCTCGTATTTTATCTTCGTTACCCTTTCTTAATAATGAGAAACAGTTTGAAAGAAGCGAGTCGACCACTAGAACTACTGCTCTTAGAACCAGAAATAAATAGGCTTACCCCTTCAAAAGAATCGAATCCGGTTGGGGAAGAAAAAAAATCTTTTTTTTATTGAGCGTCTTCGCTCATCTTGTTTTGATGACCTTATCAGAATCAGAATTTTTTATCATATTAATTTCTACTCTACCTTCCCCGAGTTCATTCTCGAGGGAACCCCATTTCATTTAAAGCATTTCGTTGGATTCCTTCCGATCTCCTTATTTTCTAATCTCGTTGGAAATCATATAAAGACAATTCCTATTTGAGATAGCTATTTGTGCAAGTATTTTACGATTCAGAAGCAACTGTTTCTTGTACAGATTGTGTATTAATCTACTATAACTATAGGATACCCCCACTCCGCGAATTACTGCATTTATTCGAGTGATCCACAAACGACGAAAATCCCTTTTTTTCCTATCTCTATCCCGATGAGCCGAAACCAAAGCTCTTATTCTTTGTTGAGTAATAGTTCGAGTAAGTCTTGAATGAGCCCCTCGAAAGCTTGATGCAAATAAACTAATTTTTTTTCGACGTCTACGAGCTATATATCCCCGTTTAATTCTGGTCATTGAATAAAAGAAATTTTGATGAATAACTAATTCTTTCTTTCAGTTATTCTTTTCTAGTCTATTAATAACAAAACGGATTCTTCCAATGTATAAAATAAAAATTCCAATGGCTTTTGCTACTCTAACCGTCCCGACCACGATTTTTCCTTTTTTCTAGGCATTTCGCCTTGAAATAAGAAATTGTATTGATACTAGGTATCAAAAAAAGCATATTAACTAAAATAAAGGAGTAAATAGAAATGGAGAAATAAATAGTGGGTTCCATCGTTTCTATGGTTACTTCTTAAACGGTGAGGTCCTCTCTATACACCGGAGCTCATTCCTTCATTTAATTGGTAACTTGTACAGTTCACACTCTTCGGCTCTACTCATAAATTTTCCAGTAATAGATCTTTCACAACGAGATCTATCTTATACAGTAACGGTATGTAAGGATGAGGATTAATTGGGCAGCTGACCCTGTTAGTCCGTTCTTTGCAAGAGTCGAAGCATAATCTTTTTGCTTTTTAAATAGGATTTTCCCCGCTTAATGGATAAGCATTTGCTACCAATGGGGAATTTTTTCTCATCTTAAATTCCAAGATTGGATTTGCGCCAATGGAAACCATAAATTTCATACACAATAGAAGGATATGGTAGATCTATCTTTTTTAGATAGTGAACGGACGAACCCCATTCTATTCACTGGTACGGATCGTTGATACTGAAAAAGTTGTTTCTTTTTTCTCAGCCCATGATCTGAACAAGTCGCACATACACCCTAGTACATGTTCCTCGGCGCTGAGGACATCCCCCAAGAGCAGGGGATTTCGTGACATTTCTAATTGGCTGTCTTGCATTTCTAATAAGTTGTTTAATAGTTGGCATACTGAATCATATACATAATAGACTGGTTTAGATCGATCCTAACCAGATGATTCTGAATTACTTCTTTTTCTATTTAATAGATTAATAAAATATTAACCCCTTAGGCTTAAGTTAAGAAGGAAAGGAAGAAGAGGGATTAAATCAATCTTAATTAAATTGTGGATTGGTGTTAAATCGTTGCTATTTGTTATTTAACTTATTTAACCGCTACAAGATCCACAATTCCATGAGCTTGGGCTTCTGTTGCTGACATAAAAACATCTCTTTCCATGTCTTCGGATACAACCCATAGGGGCTTGCCCGTTCTTTGTACATAAACCCTTGTGAGGCTTTCGCGAAGTTTCAGTAGTTCTTCCGCTTCCAGGATAAATTCTCCTGTTTGTGCCTCATAAAAAGAACTAGCAGGTTGATGGATCATTACCCTGATGATATAACATAATAAAAGGTTCTTCTCGCCTCATTATGTGAGTTAGAAGAATAGCTAAAAATAGCTAAAGAATAATAAGAAAAAAAAGATAGAATTGAACAACCGTACAGGCATTTTTTGTGCATTGCATACGGCTTTACAATGGAATTCTCTTTTTTCTTTCATCGAAAAAAGAAAAAGAGAAAATATAGAGAGCGTCTATTAGACCCAGATCACTAAATAATCCAATTACCACCCTTCTTTTTTTTTTCTTTTTTTTTCGGAAAAGTTCAAAAATACTATGATGGCTCCGTTGCTTTATATATTTATTTCGTCTGTGATTCAGCAATCCCAAAGTTTCTTTTTTTTTCAAAAAAAAGAAAGAAAAAAATAGTCTTTTTTTTTCGTACTCTTTTATTTTATAACATAAATATTGTTATAAATATTGTTAATAGCCTCTGGTGTGAAAAGAAAAAAAGTTTGTGACGCTGAGATGGGCCCACGAAAGCTAAGATAAAATTGGAAATGCCCTTTCTCTCATACTACTCTTTCGATACATAATCTAATGTTTTGAAAAAAAAAGAAATAAAAAAAATTTCATATCGAATTCGAAGTGCCATGCTATTATTACTTACTAATTCATATTTCATATGGCGAAGGCATAGTCTTCTTTTTTCTTTCCATCAAATAAAAAAAACTCATTGGCGCCGAGCGTGAGGGAATGCTAGACGTTTGGTAATTTCGCCTCCGGCCAGGAGAAAAGATCCCATTGAAGCAGCCAATCCCATGCATATTGTATGCACATCTGGTTGCACAAATTGCATAGTATCATAAATAGCTACTCCGGGTATTACCCATCCGCCAGGAGAGTTTATAAACAAATACAGATCTTTGGTATCATTCTCTATACTGAGATATACCATAAGACCAATAAGTTGATTCGAGATCTCGCTATCAACCTCTTGGCCTAAAAAAAGTAATCTTTCTCGATAAAGTCGGTTGATTAGGATAAAATTGTATCCCTTAGTAGCCGTACAGGCACCTTTTGATGCATACGGTTCAACAAAAATTGCGAAAAAAAAATCAATGTGTAGATTCCAGCCATCCTTCGTTTTTTCTAGTGTGCCTTTTCTAACTTCTAATTTCTAACGAAGGGGCTTTTTCTTACATTTTGAAAATAAAATTCAAAATGAAATTAAAGAAAGATAAGTTTTGGCCCGTTTTCCTATAATCTATAATATAGAAAAAATTCGCTAAACTTATCGCACAAACTTTTCATTGATCTATTTTTTTTCATTGGGATTCAATCCAAATCACGATGCCATTTTCTTGTTCCTGAACGGGTTTCATCAATTTTTTATTCAATTTTTTTAGGTTTATGCTCTACTCCGAGTAAAGATCCGCCCGATTTTGATTTGCGCATATAGGACAAATGACCCAATACCACATCTTTTTGCTATGATTTCATTTCCTTTTTTATTTTAATTCCTTTTTCTTTCATGTTTTCCGCCAAATATTCAACGTATTTCTCATATTATTCGATTGATTAATAGTTTGAAATCGTTCTTATTTCTATTTCGAATTTGTAAATAAAAAAGATTTATGATTATGATATAGGTGGTAATCATAAATGTATTACCAATTGGGTTTTTTCTAAACGGAGCCTGGATGCTTCATTTTTTCGGTCCAACCAAGCCAACCATAAATCATTCTAATTGAAAATATTAATCTGGATACCCCCCAAAAAAAAATGAAATGGATCTCTAATTGCACTTCATTACACTTCACGCTACAAATTTTTGATAATTCAATCAATCTTTTTTGGGCGAAACAGAGGATATCTCGATCGGGCGAGAGAACGGGGGAATCCCATATGACCCAATATATTTGACAAGTCGCACTATACGTCAACCCAAACTGCATCTTCCTCTCCCGGATTTCGAAAAGGAACTTTTGGAACACCAATAGGCATTAAAGGAAAGAAAAAGAATTAAATACTATATTTCACTTTGATCTGGAAGCGTAATAATGGTCTTAATAATATTGGCCTCATATTTTATACATAGATAGAATAAGGCCATAAAATAAAGAAAGACAGAATGAATGAAAGAGAATTCTTACCAATAGGTCCTTTGAATGATGAACAAATAGGGATGCGTTCATTCATAAAAAATAGGATCAACCCCCATTGCGTATTGATACTTATCGGGTATAGAATAGATCTGCTTCTCTTTTTTCTTCTGAGCCGAATTCTTCCCTTAATTACTAATGGAATAGAACAAATATTAATCCTTTCTCCGAAAGAATCCACCGAAAAGGGGAGGTATTCCAATGCAATAAAGTTACATAGTGTCTATTTTTCGTTGATAAAGGGGTATTTCCATGGGTTTGCCTTGGTATCGTGTTCATACTGTCGTATTGAATGATCCCGGTCGCTTGCTTTCTGTTCATATAATGCATACGGCTCTGGTTGCTGGTTGGGCCGGTTCAATGGCTCTATATGAATTAGCCGTTTTTGATCCCTCCGATCCCGTTCTTGATCCAATGTGGAGACAAGGTATGTTCGTTATACCCTTCATGACTCGTTTAGGAATAACCAATTCATGGGGCGGTTGGAGTATTACAGGGGGGACTATAACAAATCCGGGTATTTGGAGTTACGAAGGTGTGGCCGGAGCACATATTGTGTTTTCTGGCTTGTGCTTCTTGGCAGCTATCTGGCATTGGGTATATTGGGATCTAGAAATTTTTTGTGATGAGCGCACAGGAAAACCTTCTTTGGATTTGCCCAAGATTTTTGGAATTCATTTATTTCTCTCAGGAGTGGCTTGCTTTGGCTTTGGCGCATTTCATGTAACAGGATTGTATGGTCCTGGAATATGGGTGTCGGACCCTTATGGACTAACTGGCAAGGTCCAACCTGTAAATCCGGCGTGGGGCGTGGAAGGTTTTGATCCTTTTGTTCCGGGAGGAATAGCCTCTCATCATATTGCAGCAGGGACATTGGGCATATTAGCGGGCTTATTCCATCTTAGTGTCCGCCCGCCCCAACGTTTATACAAAGGATTACGTATGGGAAATATTGAAACCGTCCTTTCCAGTAGTATAGCTGCTGTCTTTTTTGCAGCTTTTGTTGTTGCCGGAACTATGTGGTATGGTTCAGCAACTACCCCCATCGAATTATTTGGTCCTACTCGTTATCAATGGGATCAAGGATACTTCCAGCAAGAAATATATCGAAGGGTTAGTGCTGGGTTAGCCGAAAATCAAAGTTTATCAGAAGCTTGGTCTAAAATTCCTGAAAAATTAGCTTTTTATGATTACATTGGCAATAATCCGGCAAAAGGAGGATTATTCAGAGCGGGTTCAATGGACAACGGGGATGGAATAGCCGTTGGGTGGTTAGGGCACCCTATCTTTAGAGATAAAGACGGGCGTGAACTTTTTGTACGTCGTATGCCTACTTTTTTTGAAACATTTCCGGTTGTTTTGGTAGACGGAGACGGAATTGTTAGAGCGGATGTCCCTTTTAGAAGGGCAGAATCAAAGTATAGTGTCGAACAAGTAGGTGTAACTGTTGAGTTCTATGGCGGCGAACTCAATGGAGTGAGTTATAGTGATCCTGCTACTGTGAAAAAATATGCTAGACGTGCTCAATTGGGTGAAATTTTTGAATTAGATCGTGCTACTTTGAAATCCGATGGCGTTTTTCGTAGCAGTCCGAGGGGTTGGTTTACTTTTGGGCATGCTTCGTTTGCCTTGCTTTTCTTCTTCGGACACATTTGGCATGGTGCTAGAACCCTGTTCAGAGATGTTTTTGCCGGTATTGATCCAGATTTGGATGCTCAAGTGGAATTTGGAGCATTCCAAAAACTTGGAGATCCAACTACAAGAAGACAAGTAGTCTGATGCAAGATTGCTTTGTTATTTTTCGCTTCTACTTCTATTTGTGATTTGCCATAGGCTGCTGGAAAAATCTTGATTTAAATCGCTGCCTTTTCTTTGATTCTTGTTCTTTCTTTATTTTATTCGGGAGATGATTCCAAATAAACAGGTACGGAAGCTATAATTGTAAACCACGATCGAATTTATGGAAGCATTGGTTTATACATTCCTCTTAGTATCTACTCTAGGGATAATTTTTTTCGCTATCTTTTTTCGAGAACCGCCTAAAATTCTAACTAAAAAAATGAAATGATTTTTCATTATCTCAAGTGAAGTAATGAGCCTCCCAATATTGGGAGGCTCATTACTTCAATTAGTCCCCGTGTTCCTCGAATGGATCTCTTAATTGTTGAGAGGGTTGCCCAAAAGCAGTATATAAGGCGTACCCAGTAAAACTTACAAGTAAACCAGATATAGAGATGGCGACTAAGGTTGCTGTTTCCATTATTATATAATTTCAAGATCACAATGGGTCTATGATAAGATTGTTTATTTACAGCGGAATGATATACAAAGTCAACAGATCTCACTGAATACAAAATAAGATTTATGGCTACACAAACCGTTGAGGGTAGTTCTAGATCTGGTCCAAGACGAACTGTTGTAGGGGATTTTTTGAAACCATTGAATTCGGAATATGGTAAGGTAGCCCCTGGATGGGGAACGACTCCTTTGATGGGTGTCGCAATGGCTTTATTTGCGATATTCTTATCTATTATTTTGGAGATTTATAATTCTTCCGTTTTACTGGATGGAATTTCAATGAATTAGATTCACAAGAATCACGAAGCCTCGCTTTTCAATACAAAAAGTTAAACTTTTAGTTCTCGGATTTTTTTAGCCCTATTCTATTTCGGTAGTTCGACCGCGAAATTTATTTGTTTCTGTATTTCCGGAATATGAGTGTGTGACTTGTTATAATTGATCCTATTGATAGTACAGAAAATGGGTCTGTCATCTTGATCGAGATAGTTTTATCCCGTCGGATAGTCATTCTAGTATCTGGAGCACGGAATATATGAAATGGATCACAAAGTATTTGAACTATGATTCATACTTAATATTCAAACCTCGCGGCCGGACTCAAAAAAAATTCAAAGAAAGAGTTATATTATTTATAAATCGAAAGATTTTTTATTCTTTCAAACTCTCATTTAGTTTATGCTTATTTTGATCAAAGGACAAACCTTTCTTTTCTTTGTATTTTTATTTATTATATCTATTCTATTGATTGAATAAGTGATGATCCAATGGTTCTTACTCAAAGAATCTTTGGACTTAGTTTGAAGGTTTTATTGAATCATCGCGGTTCTGGTATGAATCTGAAGTTTCAATTGATTCATAGGGTCTTAACAAGAGAATTCCTATCAAAAAGAAAGAAAACAAGAATAAAGCCACATTTCATACAAAGAACAAATCAAAGCAAAGAAAAAGAAATAAGTAGGTAAATAGAAGATTCAAGAGGCCTGTAACGATCAACATAAAGACGACTGCGCCGACTTGATTTTTTGGCATTATAATTACAACTACAAAAAAGAGCTTTCGGATTTTCACTCTTTTGTGTCTTCAGATAAAATTGAATGAAAAGATTAAGAAGTTTCAAACTTTCTATTCCATATCCGTTTCAGCTATTACTTGGGTGTTTTTGTTTGAGCTGTACGAGATGAAATTCTCATATACGGTTCTCGGGGGGGGTCCTCTTGGTTTACCTATCTCAATAAAGTCTATGATTGGTTCGAAGAGCGCCTCGAAATTCAGGCGATTGCAGATGATATAACTAGTAAATATGTTCCTCCTCATGTTAACATATTTTATTGTCTAGGAGGAATTACGCTTACTTGTTTTTTGGTACAAGTAGCTACAGGATTTGCTATGACTTTTTACTATCGTCCAACCGTTACTGAGGCTTTTGCTTCTGTTCAATACATAATGACTGAAGCTAACTTTGGTTGGTTAATCCGATCAGTTCATCGATGGTCGGCAAGTATGATGGTCTTAATGATGATCCTGCACGTATTTCGTGTCTATCTCACTGGTGGTTTTAAAAAACCTCGCGAATTAACTTGGGTTACAGGCGTGGTTCTGGCTGTGTTGACCGCATCTTTTGGCGTAACAGGTTATTCCTTACCTCGGGACCAAATTGGTTATTGGGCAGTCAAAATCGTAACAGGCGTTCCGGAAGCTATTCCGGTAATAGGATCGCCTTTGGTAGAGTTATTACGTGGAAGTGCTAGTGTGGGACAATCCACTTTGACCCGTTTTTATAGTTTACACACTTTTGTATTACCCCTTCTTACTGCTGTATTTATGTTAATGCATTTCCTAATGATACGTAAGCAAGGCATTTCTGGGCCTTTATAGAGAATATAGACCATAGCTATATTGTAACCAATAATTTATCTTATTACTTGGGGGAGGAACAATAGTATTTCATTGCTACAAATATGGATTATTGAAAAAAAAATAAGACATGTATTTGGATATTTCCTTTCAACTACAACAATATTCTATTATTTATTTGATATGACATGAATAGTTGAAGGGAATTCCCCGAAGAGAAAATGGATTATGGGAGTGTGTGACTTGAACTATTGATTGGGCCGTGCAGAAATATGCCTTTATCTGCTACATTGGAATTCACAACCAAATGTGTCTTTGTTTCAACCACCGTGTAAGCCCCATACAAAGGATAGGCTGGTTCGCTTGAAGAGAATCTTTTCTATGATCAGACCTGACGATGTTGTGTATAAATAGGGCTCCGTAAGATCCAGTAGAATAAGTGATTTGGCATAATCCAAATTAGATTTTAGTTTTTTTTTTTTACTTTCTTATCTTAATAGTATGAAAATGCATTCATTTCTTCTGCATCGACCCGATTTAATTATACTATCGGAGTGAAACAAGGGATCTAAAGAAGAGCAAAGGCTAGACTATATTAGTAACAAGTAAATCCTTTGTATGTAAAAAATCTCGTTTTGGGATAAAGGTGAATCGCAAGGCCTAAGACGACCCATAAAGCACTTGATCACGATCAACTTTGTACGCCTACTTGGGTATTGAGCATTTACCTGTAAAAATGAAATTCCTTGGAATGTATAATTGCAACTCCGTAAAATGGAATCGGGTAACTTTTTTCTTACATATGGAACCATTCATATATGTGGGGATAACATATAGATTTTTTTAAAACATATAGAATATAGATTTATTTTATAGGTATCCGTTTGTATCCATTTGATTCGATTGACTTTTGCTTGAGCCGGATGATGAAAAATTATCATGTCCGGTTCCTTTGGGGGATGGATCTAGAAAAATTCACCTATCCTAATAACAAAAAAACCTGACTTGAACGATCCTGTATTAAGAGCTAAATTAGCTAAAGGTATGGGTCATAATTATTATGGGGAACCCGCATGGCCCAATGATCTTTTATATATTTTTCCAGTAGTAATTCTCGGTACTATTGCTTGTAACGTGGGCTTAGCGGTTCTAGAACCTTCAATGATTGGTGAACCCGCGGATCCATTTGCAACTCCTTTGGAAATATTACCTGAATGGTATTTCTTTCCCGTATTTCAAATACTTCGTACAGTACCTAACAAGTTATTGGGTGTTCTTTTAATGGTTTCAGTACCCGCGGGATTATTAACAGTACCGTTTTTGGAAAATGTTAATAAATTCCAAAATCCATTTCGTCGTCCAGTAGCGACAACCGTTTTTTTGATTGGTACTGCAGTAGCCCTTTGGTTGGGTATTGGAGCAACATTACCGATTGATAAATCCCTAACTTTAGGTCTTTTTTAAATTGAATCAATTAAAAAAAAAATATCATGATGTGCGTATCTAGGGAGTAGTCACTTCAAAGGCAAAGTGAATTCTCCCTAGATACATTTATTCAATTCTGGTCCGAATCTATGGATTGTGCTGAAGGTTCAAAATCCATTGGATTCAAAATTTTGATAAATCAATTTCGAAATGCTTTTTCTACTTCTTTTCTAGAATGCCCAATATTTGTTTTACATCTTCTATGCGAAAGTGTTCAATTTTCATAAGGTCTTCTCGACTGTTATTCAAAAGGTCCAATAATGTATGTATATTGGACTTTTTGAGACAATTATAGATCCTGGGAGGCAATTCTGATTGGTCAATAAAAATATATTTCAATGCTATTTCTTTTTTCTTTTTTGTTAGTTTAACTAATCTATCATGAAACGGAAAAAAAGGTAAAGTAACATCGTGTTGATTGTTTTCTAAATGTAAGTTTTCTTCTTCCGCATGTAGAAAAGGAATAAATAAATCAATCAAATTGCGAGAAGCTTCATGAAGTGCTTCTTTCGGAGTTAAACTTCCATTTGTCCATATTTCTAGAAAAAGTATCTCCTGTTTTTCATTATCATTCCCATAACAATGAATACTATGATTCGCATTTCGAACAGGCATGAATACAGCATCTATAGGATAACTTCCGTCGTGAAAGTTCTTTGGCGTTTTTATACCGTATCCTCTATTTCTCTCGATTTGTAATCCAATACACAAATCAATTGGTTCGGTTAGGCTGGCTACATGCTGGGTATTATCAACGATTTCCACAGAAGGCGGTAAGATGATGTCTTGAGCAGTTACATATCCGGGACCCTTGGCACAAATAAAGGCGTTACGAGTTCCATACAAATTCCCTCTCAATACAATTTCTTTCAAATTCATTAAAATTTCATGGACTGATTCTTGAATACCTACTATGGTAGAATATTCGTGGGGTATTTTCTCAGATTTTGCACGTGTAATGCATGTTCCTTCTAGTTCTCCAAGCAAAGCTCTTCGCATCGCAATGCCTATTGTGTCGGCTTGGCCTTTCATAAGTGGAGACAGAATAAAGCGTCCATAATAAAGGCGCTTACTATCTGTTCTTGATTCAACACACTTCCACTGTCGTGTCCGAGTCGAAGTAGAGACTTTTACTTTCTCTCGAACCATAGTAATTTTATTTGATCAGATCATTGAATCATTTATTTCTCTTGAAATCTCTTTAGTGTTTATTTCTACACACGTCTTTTTTTAGGGGGTCTACAGCCATTATGTGGCATAGGGGTTACATCCCGTACGAAACTTAATAGTATACCACTTCTACGAATAGCTCGTAATGCTGCATCTCTTCCGAGACCAGGACCCTTTATCATAACTTCTGCTCGTTGCATACCTTGGTCTACTACTGCTCGAATAGCATTTCCCGCTGCGGTTTGAGCAGCAAAAGGGGTCCCCCTTCTTGTACCCTTGAATCCACAAGTGCCGGCGGAGGACCAAGAGATTACCCGACCCCGTACATCTGTAACAGTAACAATGGTATTGTTGAAACTTGCTTGAACATGAATAACTCCTTTTGGTATTCTACGTGCACTTTTCCGTGCACTACTGCGCCCGTTCCTACGTGAACCAACTTTTGGTATAGGTTTTGCCATATTTTATCATTTCATAAAGATAAGTCAGAGATATATGGATATATCCATTTCATGTCAAAACAGATCTTCTATTTTTATTTGTTTATCGCTTTCGTTAAGATTAGTTTCTTTTCTTTCAGGAGTTCTTTTTAGAATAGAAAGATTATCCTTGTCTTTGTTTATGTCTCGGGTTAAAACAAATTACGATAATTCGTCCCCTCCTACGGATTAGGCGACATTTTTCACAAATTTTACGAACGGAAGCCCTTATTTTCATAGTTGTTATTCCTTAAATTTTTCCGAATTCGCTTATTGGAAGAAAATAAGTTTCTTTAAATTTGAATTGGATCCCCCCGAAAGGAATCTTGAAGTTGAAAAAACTACCTAATCGTTCGAATCCTTGTTGCGAAGTCTATAAATTATACGCCCCCCTGGTTGAATCATAAGCACTTACTTCACTTTTGTTGACTCTATCCCACGTTGGTAAAACTCTCCCGAAACAGAACCTAAAATCAGATCTTCATTATCTAAAGGAATCCGGAGTGGGAGTGATTTACTAATTAAACCTTCATGAATCCATTTTTTTGTTCTTTTATTCCAGGTAAAACTTCCTTGACGTATCAACTACCGTAGGGCAGGAGGAGTTCTATTAGACAACCCGTGCTTTTTTCTTTTTTTTTGCACAAATGGAGAGTTTCGGATACAATTCGTATACCGGACAGATTACCATATATAACACAAAATTTCTCCACCGATTCCTTCTAGTCGAGCCTCCCGGTCTGTCATTATACCCCGAGAAGTAGAAAGAATTACAATCCCCATCCCGCCTAAAATCCTAGGAATTTGTTGATAGTTAGAATAGATTCGTAGACCTGGTCGACTGATCCGTCGTAAATTTAAAATAGTTCTATGTGGTCCTTTTCTATTCCTTCTATGTCGTAGGGTTAAAACCAAAAAATATTTGTTGCGTTCCCGATGTTTCCTTACGTTATCGATAAAACCTTCTCGTAAAAGTATTTTAACAATGTTTTCAGTGATGTTAGTAGATCTTATTTGAATCGTTCCTTTTCTATTCATATCAGCATTTCGTATAGAGGTTATTATGTCAGCAATAGTGTCCTTACCCATGGTAAACTAAAATTTTTGTTGCTCCCGAATTTTGATATAACCAACGTGGTCTTTTTTTTTTTACTTAGTAAAGGTATATACGTGAGACACAATCTACTAATTAATCTATGCCATTTAAATACTCTAAATACTCTAACTATACTTGGGTCTCGTCTTATAATACCTCGGGAGCTAATGAAACTATTTTAGTGAAATTTAACTGTCTCAATTCCCGGGCGATCGCACCAAAAATTCGAGTTCCTTTTGGATTTCCTTCTTGATCAATGACAACGGCAGCATTGTCATCATATCGTATTATCATCCCGTTGTCGCGTTTGAGTTCTTTACGAGTACGTACAATTACAGCTCTGATCACTTCTGATCTTTCTAGAGGTGTATTTGGTACTGCTTCCTTGATCACAGCAACAATAACGTCACCAATATGAGCATATCGGCGATTACTAGCTCCTATGACTCGAATACACATCAATTCTCGGGCCCCGCTGTTATCTGCTACATTCAAATGGGTCTGAGGTTGAATCATTTTTTAAATCTCTTTTTTCAATGTAACAAAGGACGAAGAAAAAAAGAAATATTGTTTGTCAAAAAAAAAGGAAACTCGCAATTGTTTTTTTATTCCCAAGACAAGACTTCTTTCCTTTGGTTCTATATTCCTATCCTGAAATAATGAATTGAGTTTTTATAGGCATTTTTGACGCCGCTATTGAAATAGCCTTTCTGGCTATATTTTCGGCTACTCCGCTCATTTCATAAAGTATTCTGCCCGGTTTAACGACAGCTACCCAATACTCGGGAGATCCTTTCCCCGAACCCATACGTGTTTCTGTAGGTCTTACCGTAACGGGTTTGTCTGGAAATATACGTACCCATATTTTTCCACCACGGCGTACATTTCGTGTCATTGCGCGTCGCCCCGCTTCTATTTGTCTAGATGTAATCCAA